TCCCTATTTCTACTCGTGGGATCCTAAGGGAAAAAATTTTGTTTCTACCGAGCTGAAACAATAAAGGGTTCTAGTAAACTAAAACCATCGTTTTCTAGCTATTTGGCTTCAATCTCCCTTTTCCAGTTCAGCACAAAAATTGAAGATTTAGTTACGATTGAAAGTTTTCTACTATCATCCATAGACCCTTTATTCATACTCATTCAATTGAAAGAATTGATCCAATCAAAAAAATTATGCTTCTCGACTTCATAATCCAATTTTTTTTATTCCAATTCTGATTGACTTTTGGATAGAAATCGTGAGAATGTATTTTATTTCCTCAAAAAAAATATTGGGTGATAAAGGATTAAATCTTTTTAAGAAATAAAGTTTTTGATCTGAATATGAAAAATAAAAAATGGAAAGACCGCTTAACTATTGAAGTTGTTAATAGAACGAATCACACTTTTACCACTAAACTATACCCGCTACATATTCATTATTGGATATGAATGGACCATTTGTCCAACACTATTTGGACAAAAAAGTAATGAGACACAGTCAAGATAAAGATAGCATCAGAATCATTAAAATTCCAGCATTGACATGTATTTTGTTCTGACGCGGGCTTGAAAGAAAATAAAATCAAATTATATTTTATATTTATAATTTTTATATTTATAATATATTATATATAATATAAATAATATAAATAATATAAAAATATATAGTATGTAGAAATAGATAGAAATATAGATAGTATAAATATATATAGTATATAGAAATAAGATTAAGATAATAAATATTAATAATATTAATAAATATAAATTAAAATTAATAATATTAATATATATTAACATTAACCTGGATTATAGAGAATTTAAGATAATTTACTGGATTATAGATAATTTAGAGAATTTCTAAGATAATCTATATAAATCTATATATTAGAATCTAACACTATTTCTAATAACTAATAATGGGAATCAAAATATCTCTTCTTGTTTCGATAAGAATTTTGATTTAATATAAAAACAAAAATTGTTTTGTTCGTTGGAACAAAAGAAGTACTGGCCCGGCCAGTACTTAACCAGGCCGGGTAAACGAACCCTTTGTACAAAATCAAAGAAATAAGAAATAAAGTATTCTTTCTATATGTAGAAATCTGTTTCGACTCATTATAAAAATTTAATTACTGATCAAATTCGTGGATATCTGACACTTTATCCATATCCATTTTTTTATGTGTTTTTATTACACTTTTTCTATATTTTAGTTATTAGATTTTTATCTATTGTTATTGTTCGAATTTCATTTAAAATGAAAGAAGTGAAGTATATATTCTTATTATATTCTTAATTATATTCTTATATACAATGATTACATTACTTTTTTTTTTTTTAGATTACTTAATCTTATAATTAATAAAAAAGAAGGAAAATACAAATTTTTCTCAATCTTGGCTTCACGTGTCACATCACACGATAAACTTGAATTTTTGAATGGGGAGAGGTGGCTGAGTGGACTAAAGCGTCGGATTGCTAATCCGTTGTACGAATTTTTCGCACCGGGGGTTCGAATCCCCCTCTCTCCGACCCACCCGATCACTTTAATTTTTATAATTTTGAAGAATTTTTTATTATTAATTTTCTTTTATTTTTATGAAATTTTTATCTTTCTTTATCTAGTATCTATTCCATTTATTGATAGATTTACCTATGAAAAACTAAAAACGAATCTCATCTCTTTTTTTATTCCTCGCGCCCAGGATTACGCCCCGGATCATTAGATAAGAATCCGAAGATGAAGAGAGAAACAAAGAATATTACTACTGTGTAAACGAAGAGTTTAAGAGTAAGCATTACACAATCTCCAAGATAAATAATATCATTTATTTAAAAAAGGAAATAGATCACCTATTTTACGACACACGCTATACATTAATATATTTACATTATTTTGATATGGCACTCTAAAGATTAAAAAAGTAAGTTTTTAAAATTCATTTTCACAAATTTCTTTCTAATGTAATACTAATGTAATAAGATTCGGATTTTTTCGTTAACAAAAATTTATTGTCATATCTATAATTAGATATTGTATGGGATCTTAGAAAGAGAAGGTTAGAACAAAGGAAGAAATAAGCTGATCAAAAATCATCGCTCCCTTATTAAAATTTAAAATTCAATTCAATATACAATATAAAATACCAGAATTTAGCTTTTTTAATCGAGGGTTCCTAATGTCAGACTTATCCGATCTTATTTATTTTTTTAATCAAAATATCATTTTTTTTTATCGAAGAAATCACGAATATAAATTGAATAGAGATTCATTTTTTATCGAAAACTTACGGCAGCTTGCCAAACAAAGGCTAAGAGAAAGAAGAGTACAGGGATAACTGGCATAACGTCTACGATTGGATTGAAAAAGGCATAAGCCTCGGGTAATTTGGCGAAGAAAAAACTACTCGAATAAAGGTTAGAATTAAGACAGATACAGATTAAACTAAAAGTATTAAACATAACAAACATTTTTTTCTTGGTCTTTAAAATGAAATTGAAATGATAATAAATTATCAGATTTGATTGAGTTGTTTTTATGAGATAAAAATAAAAAAGGTGGATAAAAGATAAAAAAAATTCTTCTTTTTCTTTTACCTCTCCTCAATCAAAAATACTTCCTTACATTCTACAATCAAGTTAAATTAAAATACTTAGAATATAAGGAATTCGACTTTCATACAATATCTTAATTGAATTTTATGTAATGATCAATGAATCTTTTTTATTCTATATCTACATGTGTTGAATCCTAGGGACAACATGTCCCTATATTTATTTTGGTTGGTTATTGACGAATAATCAATATTGAGTTTAGGTTTTCTTAGAAAAAAAAGAAAAATGGGGCGTGGCCAAGCGGTAAGGCAACGGGTTTTGGTCCCGTTACTCGGAGGTTCGAATCCTTCCGTCCCAGGTCGTTATTCATCATAAACGAGGGATTCTTCTCTATTCCTTTATTCTGAAATTTAATAATGATTCTTAGAATCATATCTTTCTTTTCATTCAAAAAATATTAAAATATTTAATTTAATATTTTTTATTGAATATTGAAATGAAATATTTAGTTTAGTATAAAGTTACTATAGTTATAGTTTTTATGATTAGTTTAAGTAGCTGAAAATCTTTAGCCATTCATGGGGATTTCTTTTTCATTTGAATATTTGAATAAAAGTAAAAATAAAAGATTTTTTTTCATGTGATTTTCTTCATATGATAAAATATGGGGTTAATTTAAGTGAAATCCTTTTCGGACAAAAACTTATCTATCTATGGATAGGTAAGTGTAAATTATTATATATCGGTTCAGCCAATGACTATTCATGATTCCATATTGAATCAATTGCATACGCTTCAAAATAAAAATCAAGGGAGAGGGATGTTATGGTAAAACTTCGTTTGAAACGATGTGGTAGAAAGCAACGTGCGACTTGAAGGACATGATTGACTGTGGATTTTGCCATCCATCATTTTCTATAGGAATGAAGATGCTCTTGTCTCGACATAGTTTGTCCTGCTAGGAACCTAATTTCATTTGCCTTAGGTTGGTAAATAAAAAGACTAATGGTATAGCATATGGTGGAGCTCGAGTAAAAACGATTGATTTATTTATCGGGAAAATAATCTAGGGTTAGTGACAATCAATAAGTTAGACCAACTTTGTAAATAGATCATCAATAGAATATATAAATGGAGAGGTTAAAATTTTAACAAGTTTGAAATAAAAAAAAAGTCAAATTTGTCGAAATTTAAAAACTGTTTTGATCAAAAGTGTATCACAAAGAAATCAATCTTTCGTATGATTGTTCTTTTTTCCATATAAAAAAAGGTATGTTGCTACCTTTTTGAAAAGGAGTAAGGATCACCAAAGTAATGTCTAAACCCAAAGATTTCACAAGTCGTAAAGCAAAGACAACGAATTCCGGAACAAGTAAATACTATTTTCACTTGTCTCAACAAAAAGTAGACAAAAAAAGAAGTTAGAGACAGCTCAATAAATTATAAAGATTTCCTTTCGAACTCTTTTAAAACTATCCAACTTGAGTTAGGAGTACGACTGAGATTTTTTTTCTGTAAAGATATCTGTAAAGATATAATATAGTATAAATAGTATAATTATAGATTATAGAATATATAGTATATAGAATAGAATTTAGAATCATCTTTTCTTGAGCCGTATGAGGCGAAAACCTCCTATACGTTTCTAGGGGGGGCATCCTTTATCTACATCTATCCCAATGAGCCATCTATCGAATCGTTGCAATTGATGTTCGATCCCGAAGAGAAGGAAGAGATCTTCGAAAAGTGGGTTTTTATGATCCGATAAATAATCAAACTTATTTAAATGTTCCTGCTATTCTATATTTCCTTGAAAAGGGTGCTCAACCCACAGGAACTGTTCATAATATTTTAAGGAAGGCAGAACTCTTTAAATAAAGAATTTAGAGTTTATTTTGATCAGAATAAAAGTCATGAATATAAAAAGCTAGTACCTATCCTTAGTACCTATCCTTGTGTAATTCTTTATTCAAAGTTTGGTCTTTTCTTGTTCTATCTTATCTTATTCTTACTTAATTTAGTTTATTTTATTTCTTTTTTTCTTGTTGTGTAACCCCCCCCAACAGGGGGGGGTAATCCTTTTTCTTGTATTTGTATTGTACCTTTATTTATTTTTATTTATTTTTTGATTAAGGAAACCTGATATTTTTATTTTGTTTTCTATATTTTATATCTACCTTATTTTTTACGCTCAAATCTCTTATTTATCATTTGTGTTGTGCTAATCCAATATCTAATAATATCCAATACAATATTTTATTTAATTCTAATTATATTATATTTATTATTATATATTATTATTATATATTAATTATATATTATATATTATAATATTATATTAATATTAATTATATTACTAATATTTATATTTTATTTTTATATTTTATTTTATTTATTTATTTAATTTATTTAATTTTTTATAAAAAAAAATAAAAAAAAAAGTCCATTCATATTGACAATGGCGTATCGAACAGATATAATTATCTCGTAGATAAATAGATCTTTTTATCTCCACTCCCTATTAGCATTTTCCTTCATTTTAGTAAAATGGATGGGTTTGCTGGATTTCCTCTTCCGTATTTTATACTTTATACAAAATGGATTTTAACTAAATAAAAAATTGGAAGAATTTTGGTGATTTGTCAATTCTATTTTGAATCTCTTGTTTTTTGAATCGGATCCTATTGATATTTTGTTGTTTAGATTTGTTTTCTTCCTAGTTCCATGTTTTGATGTAGTTGTGCAGTTCAATTCCATTGATTTTTATTTTTTTTTATTATTTTATTTTGATCATATCTACACATCATATAGATCCGGGTTGCTAACTCAACGGTAGAGTACTCGGCTTTTAAGTGCGACTATGATCTTTTACACATTTGGATGAAGGAAGGAATTCGTCAAGACTATTGGTAGAGTTTATAAGAACGCGACTGATCCTGAAAGGTAATGAATGGAAAAAAGAGCATGTCGTTAAATATGAAATATAATTTTAATAAATAAAATAATCATAAAAAAATTTAATACTCATAATATAACATAAGAATTCTAGTTGGGTCTAGTGAATAAATGGATAGAGCCTTATGGCTCCAATTCGAGTAAGACGAAAAAGTAACGAGCTTATCTTCTTAATTTGAATTAATTTGAATGAAGACCCGATCTAATTAGACGTTAAAAATAGATTAGTGCCTGATGCGGGAAAAGGTTCTCTTGTTAATTGTGAGTGGACCATTGATTCTTTTTTTTTTTCTTGAATCCTAATTATTCTTTATTTAAAATTTAAGACAGATGTGTACTAAGAAATAGTATACTGATAAAAAAAATTTATTCCAAGGTCAAAAGAGCGATCGGGTTGTGAAAATAAAAGATTTTATACCTTTTCCTTATTTTTATTCTTGTTATTTTATATTTTATTTATTTCTTTTATTGTTATTCTAGTTATATTAACAATAAATCCGATTGTATAGAAAGGGAAAGAAAAAAGATCTGTTGATTGGGCTCTCTGTCTCCGGGGTATATATTCTTTATTTGTTGTTAACTTTTATATAATCTATATAACCTTTTTACCATTACATTATTTACATCACAATCAATATAAATATAACAGTATGTATTATATGTATATATAATAAATATTTAATAAATATGTTTTAATAAATATGTATATATACATATAATTATATAATAATATAAATATAATATAAAATAATATAAAAGATATCTTAAAATAAATAAAATATAAAATAAATATAATATAATAAATAAAATATAAAATAATAATAAAGTATATAATTTTATAATAAAGGATATCTAAAAAAAAAATGTAATGTAATTGTATTACTGTAGTGTAATACTGTATATTACTGTATATACTAATAATACTGTATATACTAATAATACACTAATATACTACAGTGTTATTTATAGTACTACTATAGTATAGTATAAAAGTATAAAGAATATACTACGTATAATATACAATACACATACGCCGTTCTGACCATATTGCACTATGTTATCATTTAATAACAATAACACAAGAAGCGACTCCCTTTTTTGTTTTCATCAGTATAAATGTACGTAAATGGCAAAATTTATGGATTTCGGCAACAAAACTTCCTATATCCGCTACTCTTTCAGGAGTATATTTACTCACTTGCTCATGATCATAACTTCAATAGTTTGATTTTTTACGAACCCGTGGAAATTATTGGTTATGACAAGAAATCTAGTTTAGTACTTGTGAAACGTTTAATTACTCAAATGTATCAACAGAATTTTTTTATTTCTTCGTTTAATGATTCTAACAAAAAAGAATTTTGGGAGTACAAGAATTTTTTTTCTTCTCATTTTTCTTCTCAAATGGTATCAGAAGGTTTTGGAGTCATTCTGGAAATTCCATTCTCGTCGCAATTAGTATCTTTTTCTGAATCTTCTGAAGAAAAAAAAATACTAAAATATCAGAATTTACGATCTATTCATTCAATATTTCCCTTTTTAGAGGACAAATTTTTACATTTGAATTATGTGTCAGATCTACTAATACCTCATCCCATACATCTGGAAATCTTGGTTCAAGTACTTCAATGCTGGATCAAGGATGTTCCTTCTTTGCATTTATTGCGATTTCTTTTCCACGAATATCATAATTTGAATAGTCTCGTTACTTCAAAGAAATTCATTTACGCCTTTTCAAAAAGAAAGAAAAAATTCCTTTGGTTCCTATATAATTCTTATGTATATGAATGCGAATATTTATTCCTATTTATTCGTAAACAATCTTCTTATTTACGATCAACATCCTCTGGAGTCTTTCTTGAGCGAACACATTTCTATGTAAAAATAGAGCATCTTATAGTAGTGTGTTGTAATTCTTTTCAGAAGATCCTATGCTTTCTCAAGG